GCTCGAGGACGTAGTTATCCGATAAAAAGACCCACCTGTCATATAATTATTGTAGTGAGGGATAGCTCTAAAAAGAAAACGGATCAGGATATATATTTAGAAAGAGAGGATGAATGGAATATAATAGATAGATATCGGGAGAAAGAGAGAGAGAGAGAAAAAAAAGAGAAAGAGAGAGAAGAAAAATATGGGCAAAAAAATAAATCCCCTTGGTTTCCGACTTGGTGGGGAAAACCAAAAGCATAGATCCCTTTGGTTCGCGCAAACAAAAAATTATTCCATAGGTCTCCAGGAAGATGAAAAAATACGAGATTGTATCAAGAATTATGTACAAAAAAATAGGAGAATATCCTCGGGTTTCGAAGGAATTGCACATATAGAGATTCAAAAAAAAATCGATCTGATCCAGGTCATAATCTATATTGGATTTCCAAATTTGTTAATAGAGGGTCGAACACGAGGAATCGAAGAATTACAGATCAATGTACAAAAAGGATTTCATTCTGTGAACCGGAGACTTAACATTGCTATCACAAGAGTTGCAAAACCTTATGGACAACCTAATATTCTTGCAGAATATATAGCTCTACAATTAAAGAATAGAGTTTCCTTTCGAAAGGCAATGAAAAAAGCTATTGAATTAACTGAACAAGCGGATACAAAAGGAATTCAAGTGCAAATTGCAGGACGTATCGACGGAAAAGAAATTGCACGTGTCGAATGGATCAGAGAAGGTAGGGTTCCCCTACAAACCATTCGAGCTAAAATTGATCATTGTTCCTATACAGTTCGAACTATCTATGGGGTATTAGGCATCAAAATTTGGATATTTGTAGACGAGCAATAATGGGCCTTTCCTTGCCATTCTATCCAGTGATAGAACAAAAAACGACAAACTATTCTTTTTCCCTTCAATGAAAAATGAGCAATTCTAATTCTATAGGGTTGAATAAAAATTGGATTGATCATTTGGTAGAATTGCTATGCTTAGTGTGTGACTCGTTGGTTTTTCTTTAGAGTTGGGATTCAAAAAAAAGGACCGGCCCCTAACTAATAACTATAGAACTTAGAACCAGCTCATTGCTTCGTATTATCGAGATCCAAGGAACCAGTCACTATATGATGTGTCAATCATATAGTTGTAGCAACTGAAATCTTTTTTCCATAAAGGAAAAATCAATCTGATTATGGATTGTGAAGCGAAAATAGAGGGATGTGGGTAAATGGAAGGGCGAGAGAAAGAGAGAAGGAGAATATCAATGGTATATGATTCCAATATGTATGGTCTATTATGAATCATCTCATAAAAGGCAGTGTGATAAAGCATCAATACTGATTCGTCCATAATTAGATGAATACGGTTCATAGGAAAAATACCAATAATAAAGAGCCTCGAGTCAATAGAGACTGAGGAGATTGACTTGGGAACGAACTTGAATTGAGGAGCTCCATTGCAGAGTTCAGGCCTAGCCATTAATGGAGAAGCTATGGGAACGACGGAACCTGTGACTGCAGAAGATTCTATTGAAAACGAATCCTAATGATTCATTGGGTGGGATGGCGGAACCAACCAGGAACCAATTGATTTATTCTGAGAGGCCATGGGTTGACCCTACGAATGAAACAAATATTGAAAGAGTAAATATTCGCCCGCGAAACCCTTATTGAATTGCAAAATTTTGGCCGATTCGGTAAAGGTCAAGGATTCGTTATAAAAATAAAGAAAAGGAATTATCTTCTATATATAGAAATATACGTCTAGCTATATATACAAGATATACAGATTCCTACGTGACAGATTCAATATCAATAAATCCCATGATTTAGTGTATTATTCAATAAATACATGTGTATCTGTAATATTATTGAATCGTTTCATTCGCGAGGAGCTGGATGAGAAGAAACTCTCATGTCCGGTTCTGTAGTAGAGATGGGGTTGAGAAACAACCATCAACTATAACCCCAAAAGAACCAGATTCCGTAAACAACATAGAGGAAGAATGAAGGGAATATCTTATCGAGGCAATCATATTTGTTTCGGTAGATATGCTCTTCAGTCACTTGAACCCGCTTGGATCACATCTAGACAAATAGAAGCAGGGCGACGAGCAATGACACGATATGCGCGCCGTGGTGGAAAAATATGGGTCCGTATATTTCCCGACAAACCCGTTACAGTAAGACCTACGGAAACCCGTATGGGTTCGGGGAAGGGATCTCCCGAATATTGGGTATCTGTTGTTAAGCCGGGTCGAATACTTTATGAAATGGGCGGAGTATCGGAAACTGTAGCCAGAGCAGCTATTAAAATAGCTGCGTGCAAAATGCCTATACGAACGCAATTCATTATTTCAGGATAGGGATGTGGAACCAAAGGAGTATTTATGATGAAAAAAACAATCGCGGATTTCTTTATTTCTGGACAGACAATATTTCTTTCTTTTTTCCTTCGAACTTTGCATTGAAAGAACAGATTAAAAAAAAAAATGATATGATTCAACCTCAGACCCATTTGAATGTAGCGGACAACAGCGGGGCTCGAGAATTGATGTGTATTCGAATCATAGGAGCTAGTAATCACCGATATGCTCATATTGGTGACGTTATTGTTGCTGTAATMAAAGAAGCAGTGCCCAATATGCCTCTCGAAAGATCAGAAGTGATCAGAGCTGTAATTGTACGTACATGTAAAGAACTCAGACGTGACAACGGTATGATAATACGATATGATGACAATGCAGCAGTTGTCATTGATCAAGAAGGAAATCCAAAGGGAACTCGGGTTTTTGGAGCGATCGCTCGAGAATTGAGACAGTTGAATTTCACTAAAATAGTCTCATTAGCTCCTGAGGTATTATAAATACTAGTAGATGAGACCATGATATAGTAGGGTATCTGAAATGGATCAATTAGTAGATTGTGTTTCACGCATATACTTTTAATAATTCATAAATAAAGAATCCAAAATTCACATAAAAAAAAACGGAACATGTTGATTATATCAAAATTAGTAGGCACCAATAATTATAGTTCGTCATGGGTAGGGACACTATTGCCGATATATTMACTTCTATAAGAAATGCCGACATGGATAAAAAAGGAACGGTTCGAATAGCATCTACTAATATGACCGAAAGCGTTGKTAAAATACTTCTACGAGAAGGTTTTATTGAAAACGTTAGGAAACATCGGGAAAACAACAAATMTTTCTTGGTTTCAACCCTGCGACATAGAAGAAATAGGAAAGGAACATATAGAAATATTTTAAAGCGTATCAGCCGACCCGGTCTACGAATCTATTCCAACTATCAACGAATTCCTAGGATTTTAGGTGGRATGGGGATTGTMATTCTTTCTACTTCTAGAGGTATAATGACAGATCGAGAAGCTCGACTAGAAGGAATTGGAGGAGAAGTTTTGTGTTATATATGGTGATCCTTCTGGTATCCGAAGTTGATCCGTAACTTCCTATTTGTGAAAAAGGAGAGGAAAGACGGGTTGTTTAATATCACTCCTCCTCCATTAGTTGATACTTCAAGGGGGTTACCTGGAATGAAAGAACAAAAATTGATTCATGAAGGTTTAATTACTGAATCACTTCCCAATGGTATGTTCCGGGTTCGTTTAGATAATGAAGATCTGATTCTAGGTTATGTTTCGGGGAGGATCCGACGAAGTTTTATACGGATACTACCAGGAGATAGAGTAAAAATCGAAGTAAGTCGTTATGATTCAACCAGGGGACGTATAATTTATAGACTTCGCAACAAAGATTCAAACGATTAGGTGTAGGTGGCTTTTTAAACATTCCTTTCGTGGGAATACAATTCGAGGTTCAAAATTTCAAGAGACTTATTTTCTTCCAAGGAGTAGATTCGGAATTAAGGTAAGGAATAACAAATATGAAAATAAGGGCCTCTGTTCGTAAAATTTGTGAAAAATGTCGACTGATCCGTAGGCGGGGACGAATTATAGTAATTTGTTTCAATCCGAGACATAAACAGAGACAAGGGTAATCTTTCTAAAAAGAAAAAGGGATTTTCTAAAGGACCCGATGGACAAATAAAGGATCTGTTTTGATATGAAATGGATATATCCGTATATCTCTGACTCATATTTATGAGATGATAAAATATGACAAAACCTATACCAAGAATTGGTTCACGTAGGAATGGGCGTATTGGTTCACGTAAGAGTGGGCGTAGAATACCAAAAGGAGTTATTCATGTTCAAGCGAGTTTCAACAATACCATTGTGACTGTTACAGATGTACTAGGTCAGGTGGTTTCTTGGTCCTCCGCCGGTACTTGTGGATTCAGAGGCACAAGAAGAGGGACACCATTTGCTGCTCAAACCGCAGCAGGAAATGCTATTCGTACAGTAGTGGATCAGGGTATGCAACGAGCAGAAGTCATGATAAAGGGTCCTGGTCTCGGAAGAGATGCAGCATTACGAGCTATTCGTAGAAGTGGTATACTATTAAGTTTCGTACGTGACGTAACCCCTATGCCACATAATGGATGTAGACCTCCTAAAAAAAGACGTGTGTAGAAATAAGAATTGAACGGATTTCAAGAGAAATAAATGATTCAATGATCTGAAAAAAGAATAATATTATTATGGTTCGAGAGGAAGTAGCAGTATCCACTCGGACACTACAGTGGAAGTGTGTTGAATCAAGAACAGACAGTAAGCGTCTTTATTATGGCCGTTTCATTTTGGCCCCGCTTATGAAAGGCCAAGCAGATACGATAGGTATCGCGATGCGAAGGGCTTTACTTGGAGAAATAGAAGGAACGTGTATTACACGTGCAAAATCTGAAAAGGTACCACATGAATATTCTACGATAGTCGGTATTGAAGAATCAGTACATGCAATTTTAATGAATTTGAAAGAAATTGTATTGAGAAGTCATCTGTATGGAACTCGTGACGCATCCATTTGCGTCAGGGGTCCTAGATACGTAACTGCTCAAGATATCATCCCACCACCTTCTGTG